AAAATGAGTAGTTCAGATAGAATCGAACTTTCGGTTGATTCGGGCACTTGGGATCCTATGGACGAAGACATGGTCTCTATTGACCCCATTGAATTTCACTCGGAAGAGGAACCTTATAGAGATCGTCTCGATTCATATCAAAGAAAGACAGGTTTAACTGAGGCTGTTCAAACAGGCATAGGTCAACTAAATGGGATTTCCATAGCAATTGGGGTTATGGATTTCCAGTTCATGGGAGGTAGTATGGGATCCGTAGTAGGCGAGAAAATCACCCGGTTGATCGAATATGCTACTAATAGATCTCTACCTGTTATTATAGTGTGTGCTTCTGGAGGAGCACGCATGCAAGAAGGAAGTTTGAGCTTGATGCAAATGGCTAAAATATCTTCCGCTTTATATGATTATCAATTCAATAAAAAGTTATTCTATGTATCAATCCTTACATCTCCTACAACCGGTGGAGTAACGGCCAGTTTTGGTATGTTGGGAGATATCATTATTGCTGAACCCAATGCTTACATTGCATTTGCGGGTAAAAGAGTAATTGAACAAACATTGAATAAGACAGTACCCGACGGTTCACAAGCGGCTGAGTATTCATTCCATAAGGGCTTATTTGATCCAATCGTACCACGTAATCCTTTAAAAGGTGTTCTGAGTGAATTATTTCAGCTACACGGTTTCTTTCCCTTGAATCAAAATTCAAGTAGAGCGCTAGGCTCAGGTATTTGTAGCGAACTTTAGTTCATCGGAATCAAAGTCAAAATAAGAAGAGTGGGGTTTTCTTTAGTAACATAAGTTCTATAGGAAGTTTCGGATAATTACTTTTTTTTTATCCATATTTTTTATCCTACCCCTATTCATGATTAGTAATCAGCAACTCTCTATCAAGAGGAAAAGAGTGAATTCTTCCTTCCGCGGAAAGGAATTGGGAAAAAATTCAAAAGAATTTCATGTTCCCTTCTTTCATATTAATATATATCGTATTAATAATATATAAATAGACCGTATTAATCTATATATATTAATCTATATATATAGATTAATTCAAATCTATTAAGGGAAGTGTTGTATATTTTTTTTATCTCCCGAGAACTTACATTTTGACTATGAATTCCTGTTGGATCGGATTCTAACGAATCCTTAGGAAACTCGTAAGAAACTCTTTATTAGAAGATAAGGGCGGTAGGACAAGAATAATAAAGCAGATTATCAGCCATATATTTCTTGTAGAAAGATAATATAGGGACACTTATTTAGCTCTACATTCCTTGCACTTATTATATATATATATACTTAATAATACTTATAATAGATATACTTATCATAACATAAGATATCTTTATAACAGGTACAAATATTAAATCGAGGTACCCATTCTATGACAGATCTCAATTTACCCTCTATTTTTGTGCCTTTAGTGGGCTTAGTGTTTCCTGCAATTGCAATGGCTTCTTTATCTCTTCATGTTCAAAAAAACAAGATTGTTTAGATCCGATAGGGAAAAATTTCATCAATTTATTTCAACACTTGGACTTGGATCATAGATATCTATTTAGTGGAATATGGTACGACATGTGGCTCCTTCCGAGCACAAATAAAAAAGTGGTTATGCATGCGGATACATGATATATGGATAAATCCATATGCATGTATATGTGGGGATAGCGGTTTTAAAATGGATCAGCAGATATCTGAAATAGAAAGTCAACGTATCTATATTATGTAGATATACATAGTGGTATCATATGAAGGGGATGTTATTATTTTATATCTAACCAATTCGATGAATTACTCCTAATAGTTCACATCATAATAGTGCTAGTTGATGAGAGTGACTTCGGGAGCAAAACAAAAAAAAAAAGTAAAATCAAATTCATTTGGCTTATTCCCTTCTCTCAATTCCAATAGGGTGCAACTGGATCTAGTATGAACTATCGATCAGAACGTATATGGGTAGAACTTATAACGGGGTCTCGAAAAACAAGTAATTTCTGCTGGGCCTGTATCCTTTTTTTAGGTTCACTAGGGTTCTTATTGGTTGGAACTTCCAGTTATCTTGGTAGGAATCTGATATCCTTATTCCCGTCTCAGCAAATCATTTTTTTTCCACAAGGAATCGTGATGTCTTTCTATGGGATCGGGGGTCTGTTCATTAGTTCCTATTTGTGGTGCACAATTTCGTGGAATGTAGGTAGTGGTTATGATAGATTCGATAGAAAAGAAGGAATAGTGTGTATTTTTCGTTGGGGATTTCCTGGAATAAATCGTCGCATCTTCCTTCGATTACTTATGAGAGATATCCAATCGATCAGAATAGAAGTTAAAGAGGGTCTTTATCCTCGACGTGTCCTTTATATGGAAATCAGAGGCCAGGGCGCCATTCCCTTGACTCGTACTGATGAGAATTTTACTCCACGAGAAATTGAACAAAAAGCTGCGGAATTGGCCTATTTCTTGCGCGTTCCAATTGAAGTATTTTGAAATGAACTGAAAGAATGAATGCTTTCTCAGTATGAGAGAAGGAACCCCCTTATTTAATATAACTGAAGTTTCTTCGGAACGTTCATTCGAGCAAAACATGTTAAATTCTATTTACCCCGTTCCGTTGGTAATCCTTCCGTGGCCATAGACCATAGAATAAAGCAGGCGGACGTATACGGAACAACCATAATAAGAAGCAATTTTGGTCGACCAAAACTATTTTTGATGCATATAGAACTCAATTCTACTAGTAACAAGTCTAATAAGTATGTATTCATCACACATATCAGAGCACTTCGGAATACAGTACATAATTTCTTCCCTTTTTAGGGCCAATACTTTGAATTGATACATTCGATACAGATGTATCATATCTCGTTAATTATCTTTCTTTTGTCAATCGATGTTTCTTTTTTGATCTTAGCTCTTTGATGACCAAACGCTTAGATTTTTCATAACTATCTCTCTCGTTTTGCCACCCATTTCGGATTTCATTATTAATATTCTTCAGAAATATCCCTTCAATTATTCCTGGGTTGAGGGTAGCCAGTGAGAAATATTTCGAAAAAAAAAATAATTGAGGGGAGTTCTTTCGTCTAGAAATCCAAATAATATTCATTATGTCAAGTGGTTCTTTTGGGCATTCATCGAAAGAACAAATGAGGATATAATTGGTGCGAATTTGACCAACTGAGATATCTGGGAAAAATATTTGATTATTTCTTCATTCGAAACGGACCCTTATTCTATTTCTATATTCTTTTTAGATCCAAGGACTAAACAATTCAAAAAAAAAAAAAAGGAATAGATCCATAGGTTCCATACCTTGTTATAGAACTCATGCTTCATAGAAATATCGGATCAGATAGAGTCGGCGAATGAAGCGGGTTCATTAACAATTCACAGATTCAAAGTGTCAAAAAAGAAAGCATTGACTCCCCTCCCATATCTTGCATCTATAGTCTTTTTGCCCTGGTGGATCTCTCTCTCATTTAATAAAAGCCTGGAACCTTGGGTTACTAATTGGTGGAATACCGGACAATCCGAAACTTTTTTGAATGATATTCAAGAAAAGAACGTTCTAGAAAGATTTATAGAATTAGAACAACTATTCTTGTTGGATGAAATGATAAAAGAGTACCCGGAGACACAGATACAAAAGCTTCGTATAGGAATCCACAAAGAGACGATACAATTGGTCAAAATGCACAATGAAGATCATATCCACATCATTTTGCATTTCTCGACAAATATAATCTGTTTTGCTATTCTAAGTGGTTATTCTATTCTGGGTAATGAAGAACTTGTCATTCTGAATTCGTGGGTTCAGGAATTCCTCTATAGCTTAAGCGACACAATAAAGGCTTTTTCTATTCTTTTATTAACTGATTTATGTATCGGATTCCACTCACCCCGTGGTTGGGAAATAATGATTGGTTCGGTCTACAAAGATTTTGGATTTGCTCATAACGATCAAATTATATCTGGTCTTGTTTCCACTTTTCCAGTCATTCTAGATACAATTTTGAAATATTGGATCTTCCATTATTTAAATCGTGTATCTCCTTCACTTGTAGTGATTTATCATTCAATGAATGAATGAATGAAGAACTCATTTGATCTGCTGATATCAATCAAATCATGATGCTACTTCGTACATAAACAAACCATTTTGAAGCTTACTCACTCTTTATACTTCTACCCACCCAGGGATTCCTCCTATATTTCAGTACAATTATTCCAGTACAATGGCAGAATCGTGGATAGGGAACTATACTAGCTACCTACCTAATTTATTGTAGAAATTTCCGGGATCAATGATTGGACCATGCAAAATAGAAATACCTTTTCTTGGGTAAAGGAAGAGATGACTCGATTCATTTCCGTATTGATCATGATATATGTAATAACGCGGACATCTATTTCAAACGCATATCCCATTTTTGCGCAGCAGGGTTATGAAAATCCACGAGAAGCAACTGGGCGTATTGTATGTGCCAATTGCCATTTAGCTAATAAGCCCGTGGATATTGAGGTTCCACAAGCTGTGCTGCCTGATACTGTATTTGAAGCAGTTGTTCGAATCCCTTATGATATGCAACTGAAACAAGTTCTTGCTAATGGTAAAAAGGGGGCTTTGAATGTAGGGGCTGTCCTTATTTTACCCGAGGGATTCGAATTAGCTCCCCCCGATCGTATTTCTCCCGAGCTGAAAGAAAAGGTGGGCAATCTGTCTTTTCAGAGTTATCGCCCCACTAAAAGAAATATTCTTGTGGTGGGTCCTGTTCCTGGTCAGAAATATAGTGAAATCGTCTTTCCCATTCTTTCTCCGGACCCTTCTACTAAGAAAGACGTTCACTTCTTAAAATATCCCATATACGTAGGCGGGAACAGGGGAAGGGGTCAGATTTATCCCGATGGGAGCAAGAGTAACAATACAGTCTATAATGCTACAGCAGCAGGTATAGTAAGCAGAATAGTACGTAAAGAAAGGGGGGGATATGAAATAACCATAG